TCTTTCTTGTTTCTATTGAGTCATAAACCGACCTAGGTAAATCCATGAGTTCGATTCTATTATTTTTTCCTCTTTTATTCTGAATAACTATCTGAATCTTGAATTGTCTTATGACTCATCACTCAACTCAGATGAATTTTTTGAAAGAACTATGCTTTGAACAAATGATCCCCGCTCCCATCACCAGTTGCTCCTCCTATCTACACCCGCTCCACCAACTAATCTTATTTTTGGATCTTGTTTGTGATATTGAGAAAAGATCAATCAATAAATATCTCTATGGATTCTTCCAACTTATTTCTATTCTATAGTATATTAAACGACTACAGTACCCTATATAATTTATATGATATGACTTTTCAATTTTAATTCATTTTTTTTATTTTATTGTCTTCTTTCTCTTTTATATTTCCTTCAGATGAATCGAAAACTACAAAGTATAATATATTTTTGAATGGTTCGAGCCAAAAAATGGACTATTTGCTTATTTACTTTACCTTGTTGTTGTCAGAAAAAGAGGGGAAATTCCTTATTTTCCCCCTGTCTCTAAATGAAATATGATATGCAATATAAAATAGTAAATTAAATACTATATACTATATAGTGGATAGTGGACTGGAAATTCAAATATCTTTCTATTTCTAGTATCCGTTCTCGTTATCCATCCCATTGTCGAAACAAAAATAGAGGATGCATCAATATGTAAATATTTGGTACATAAAGCCACGACCCGATCTATCTATATTTATAACTATAGATAGATAAAAAAAATCTATATATAAGCAACCGATCCTTTTTTTTTTTGAATCAAAGAAAGATATTCAAAAATAGACGTCTCTTATTTTGTGACTCAGAATAAACGTTTCGCGTGGAGGAGTGGAGGAACGGAATAATAATTTATTCTTATGGAGGATCCAAAAAAGATTGAATCGGAAATATCGACAAATTCTAAATTCTTGCGACGTAGTCTAAAGGAAATGAAAAAAAAATTTCGAGGCTACAATTCTATCTCTATCAAATTTGAATATCAGAATAGCTGATATAGTCATGATTCAATAGGTCAGGTCCACTTACCTTTTTTATTTCTTATATTTATGATGGATTTGATTGGAATAACGGAAAAGTAGGAATATTTGGCGATTCATAATTGGGGTTGAGTAGGTAGAATATCTATGTCCTCGAACCAAAAATATGGAATAATGAAACCTGAGTTGAGTAAGAATATAGCCTGTAGTGACATAGTTGTCTTCCCAATAAGCGGGGTGATTTATCATTATAATGAACACTTTATAATCACTATACTATCTCATTATATTTATAATGATAATTAGTTAATTAACTCATTCTAATAAAAAAAATATCCCTATTATCCACTAAAAAATGAAGATTGAAACTAGAGTTTTGTGGAAAAAGCCCCTTATCGGATTTGAACCGATGACTTACGCCTTACCATGGCGTTACTCTACCGCTGAGTTAAAAGGGCCTATTTTATTCCATTCCTGAATGAGACAATGTGAAGACATATACATATATTATATACCTACATATTACATTACATAGGTGCATACAGTAGGCTCATAGTGTCTCATTCGGGAATATCTTTTTTTTTTTTAGTCAGTCTAGGCTAAAACCTAATTACTTTTTTTTTTCTTTTATTGACCCCTATCACAACGAGATTCGTTTGATTAATACACAAATTGAAATAGATCCAAGATATTTGATATGTGATCAAATCATGTAATGTATGGAATGAAAAGATTCAACTCGTACCTGAAATCCAAGCTCTGCTCTTAGAAAAAAAGAAACTTTCTATCGTTTCTTAATTTCCTAGCTGTAAGATAGGAATATCGCATCTTAACAATGCGTGAATCGATGCGTGAAGGTTGAAGAATGGCTTTTCTGTCGGACAAATCACTAGCGATCCTATACTTCATTAATTATTAATTATAACACATTATAATTATTTCGGAATGTTTATCCATTCTAATGATATAGAATCTATATATAGAAATAGAATATAGAATTTTTTTCATTCATGAACCATGAATGAAAAAATATTCTATCGGAATCGCGAAAGGAAAGGTGGAAAACTTATTCGTATTTAGTCACACCATTACATTATATTGACAATTACAAAAAACTATTCATACTATGAGTATATATAGTATGATGTCGGTTGGGCATCGCAGATATGCCCCCATCGTCTAGTGGTTCAGGACATCTCTCTTTCAAGGAGGCAGCGGGGATTCGACTTCCCCTGGGGGTAGGGTACTACGAAAGGAGGTTGATCATGTATTATCAATAAGTCTAGACTTGATTCTTCCTGGGTCGATGCCCGAGTGGTTAATGGGGACGGACTGTAAATTCGTTGGCAATATGTCTACGCTGGTTCAAATCCAGCTCGGCCCAAGAATTCACCGATCCATCATGAGATTACATAATATAAGAAATTTGTCCGCCGGAAACGTCTGGTTAATTTTATATCCTATTTGTTTTTTTCCGATATATTCTTCATTTTATGAATTATCTGGATTCATATCATAATCCGAAAACATAGGACAAGAATTAACAAGTCAAAATATTTTTTGGAAAGATTTCGTATCAATCGATTTAACACGATTTGACAATAGGATTTCTAGTAATCCGTGTCGTTCTCACTAAAGTCCATATCTATGTGGATATTAATATACCAATCACTCCTTTCTCTGTTACAATACGACAATTCTAAATTAAACTAGTCTTAATCAAATCATTAATAATATGTATGCTGTATACCTTATTTCTCTGGGATTGTAGTTCAATCGGTCAGAGCACCGCCCTGTCAAGGCGGAAGCTGCGGGTTCGAGCCCCGTCAGTCCCGACCTAGTATCCGATGACTCCATCAATTCATTTTTTTATTTTCTGTCAAGGGGCATAGAGTGGGATCTAATTCCCATAGGGTCCTTTTTTTTTCCGTTTCGAATTTTTTATTGAGAAAATACAATGCGACAATTTCAATTACTTCAATTAGTACCGAGGGGGATAGGCATATTGAATTGGTACAATTGTGAGTAGCACCCTATTTAGTTAGGATTAAAAGAAATCCTTGTCTGGTTTTTTTCGATTGCTCCTGACCCGTGGAAGGGAATCGAATACTTATATATATACTTTCACTAGAGCATATACACAAATTTTGATTCGTTTATTGTACGATAAAAAATGCACTTTTCACATAGTTACCTCGATAAAATACTTTTTTTCATATTAAAGCCTCTTTCTAGCTCCAATTTTTGATAACTTAAATTACTAATAGGAAACAATCTATTTATATCATTCAAACTACATACTTCATTTTGGATATATGTGTCCCAGGGCCGGTTCAAGGAAAGAAAGGAATATTTAAATTAAGTAATTAAGAAAAGGAAGAGCAAACAAAGAAAAGATAGACCCTCTCTTCTCTTAGTGAGGGAATGAGAAATCTTTTTTGATTTCCGGGGAAGGTCCTATCGAAGAAAGAACAAACTAAAAAAAAAGAGTTCATTTTTTCTTTTTTAATTTATCAAAATATTCGATCTTTTCTTCTTATTTTTTCCATTTTACTTCTACTATTTGGGTTGGGTTTTTGACCAATGGAAGCGGAAGATGGGCCAGATCATCCTTTATTATATTATATATATGATTCTATAAATAAGACGGTAGGTTATAGAAAATAACGAATGGATAAAATAAAGAATAATAATTCAATGAGATTCTAAATTGGAGCAGGAATTCCATTTTAGGTTTTTCTTCCGTATGGATAAAAGATCTTCCTATGTTATACTATTCCATTCTCGATGATGAATAGATTTGATAGCTCAGATATTGTTATTCAATGATATTGATCCGATTCAATATCATCGGGATGTATTTCTCCCATTGAATTTACAGGATAAAGATTTAGAATCTCTATGGGATCAGATCCCGAGTTATTAATTATGAAGTAAAAAAACGATGAAATTATGGAAGTAAATATTCTCGCATTTATTGCTACTGCACTGTTCATTCTAGTTCCTACTGCTTTTTTACTTATCATTTACGTAAAAACGGTCAGTCAAAACGATTAATTTGAATCAAGCTTGACTTCTTAGTTCTTATCAATAATGGAAGAAATGAAAGGGATTCAAATTCCACGTCTTAAATAAAATGAGCGAATTAAAATCAGACGTATATGAGATTTGATAGTATGGTAGAAAGGAATATAGGAACCTTTCTACCATACTATCTATTAGTGTATAATTCTACTATACATTTATACATTATTATATAAAATAATAAAGTTGGACTGTATAAAGAAAGATGGCTTAATGTAGATCACTCCGTAATCTGTATATTGATATATGTACATATAACTCCCATATGTGTAATATACATAGTACCCCAATTCGAGTTCTTTACTTTGGTACATTCATTTGGTTTAGACCGATTTCGATCAATATGATATAATTGAATGCCCACCTTTACTCTTATCTTATAAAATACGTATCTACATAATAACAGATCGACTTCCTCTTTGAACAGTAAAGCGAGAAACAAATAAAAAGGGGTCGGTTGCTCCTCATTGTAATATTTATATATAATTCTGTTAAGAGCTAGTTCATCTAAATACTCTATTTCAATTTGGTTGGAAAAAATTGCATATCATGCGTATTCCGTTTAGTTTCAAAATACGAAGATGGGAATCATTTAATTTAACTATTTGTTTGATTGAAAGGTTATTCGTCATCTATTACATTACTTTACTGGATTCCAGTCGAATTAAAAAATGAAGATATTTGAAAGAAAAACGCTTTGCAGAAGGATTATGAAACTATTAATACAGTTTGATTACTCAACTCAATTCAATTAGTAATTACCCTAGCCCTAGAGTCCACTTCTTCCCCATACTACAAGTGAAAGGGAAAATGTAAAGACTACCATTAAAGCAGCCCAAGCAAGACTTACTATATCCATGTGAATTATGCCCCCGAATATGAAGAAACTCT